CTGTATTTACTGATATAATTTGAAAAATTTTTCCGGCGGAAGCCAACGGAGGAAACTGATAAATCTTGATAGTCCTTCCATTACTAATGGAGTGTCTATGTCTACGAGCCGAGTTTGGAATTCGATTGGATAGCAGAGCATGACGGAAATCTAATTCCGTTTTTATTTTAGTTGCGGAAAGGCCAGAAGAGACTTTGTATACATATTTATTCATCAAAGTCTTTGAGTACTCCGGCATTCAATCAATATTAATTCGATTGAATGAGTAATTGACTTTTACTTAATATATATACCTGTTTTCTTTTTTCGTTAACCTCTAGTCAAGAACATAATAGGGCGTCCTCCGATTGTTTCATAGAGACAATAAGGAGACGTTAAGTTAAGGATTAGATCAAAAGAAAATGGGAAAGAAATAGGGTATGGGCTAGGTAGTGATCTACCTTTCTTCTATTTTTTTATACTTTTTATTTAACTTAATGAATTAATGAAGGGCAACAAAAGAAAGAATCGATTTTTATTATTTCTACATACTACATATTAGTAGCATTTCTTTGATACTTCCAAGGGGGTCTCCGCATATTTTTCTTGTGCTTAATCTTTTCTGATTAGACTAGAACTCTTATAAGACTCCTTATAAGTTAGAGTTGGATTTATTGGATTGTTTCATCAACGATCTTAGGTCAGAATTTTTGACTCTGCGCCAGTGATTCCACTATTATTTATTAGTGAACAATAATTCAAGAATTCCGTCATAGAGATAGGGGACATAATTCACATGGATATAGTAAATCTCGCTTGGGCTGCTTTAATGGTAGTCTTTACATTTTCTCTTTCACTCGTAGTATGGGGAAGAAGTGGACTCTAGAAGTATTACTAATTGTAATTGAATTTAGGAATTGAACTGTATCAATTTTTTTATAAATCGTTCAGGTCGGAAAAGCTTTTTTTAGTTGAAATTTCACTATTTCTATTTCAATTTAAAATTCAATTTTTAAATTGAAATAGAAATAAAAAAATATCTGCATTTCAAAATTTTCTTGGGTTTTAGTTTTTAGTGTAGTAATATAGTTTATGAATAATATATATGAAGAATATTCTTTCAATCAAACAAATATTTCAATTATTTCCGTGTTTGTATTTCGAAAGTAAAAAGAATACAAAGTAAAAGACATACAAATGGTAGTAAATTTATTCCAACTGAATTCTTGATCAATTTTCTATTTCGATGAACCGACTCTTATTAAAATTAGATATGGACCGTGAGGAAGAGTTGAACTTTTTTTATTTTACTTTTTTGTTTCCTTTTTTATTATTCAAAAAGAAAATAGTTCCGTTATTCCATTACCATTACGTAGATACACATTTTCTATCGGAAACAACACAGACATAGTAGTTCTTTAACGAGATACTACACAGACTAAAATAGTGTCTTGTCTTGGGCGAGTCACATATTGCGCACTTCCCGTTTGTTTTAATATTTTGAAAATTTGATTTATGTTGTCCTTGTTTTATTGAACTCACTATTCAAACGTTAAAAGAGGTTTACTAATCCTTTAACCCCCCCCCCTCATTTTTTTTTTTCGAAATTCGAAGGAGTTTCCATAGATCATCTGGAAACTGATCGATCAATGACTTCTTCGTCAGAATGCTATGAATTACTTTAATTTTCTTTTATTATACCCATCAAAGAGGCCCTTGATTCTTTTGATCGGGATTCATATTGAAAATAATCAGCAATCCGGGAATTAGAATCGTACGAGTCGCTTTTCAATTATTTCAAATTGATTGAAATCAACACAAATTAAATATAAGACAGATGGATAAAGCAAAGAAATCAAATTGGGGGGGGGGACACTATATACATTATATATAATATGTAATTGATATCCATATATATACCGATATATCGAAATCTGACGATACTATTGTAGATTGATCTCTATTAAATTAATCCGGATTACAATACACCTTATATACACTACAATAACAATAGTAGATAGTATGGTAGAAAGAAATATCTGAATCTTTCTACCATACTATCGTATTTATTTCATCGAATACGGCGAATTCTAGTCTGCCCAGTTCATTTAAGACGTGAAATTTGAATCCCTTTCTTCTCTTCAATTATTGATAAGAACTAAAAAGTGCAGTTTAATTCAAATCAATCACCTTGGCTGACTGTTTTTACGTATATTATAAGTAAAAAGGCGGTAGGAACTAGAATAAACAGTGCAGTAGCAATAAATGCGAGAATATTTACTTCCATAATCTCATTGTTTCGTTTTTCTTTAATTTAATTCGCAATAACTCGGGAGTTAATCCCATAGAGATAATAAATCTTTCGCTTGTAAATTCAATGGGATGAATTACATCTCGATGATATCGAATCGGATCAATATCATGAATAACAATATCTGCACTATCAAATCAACTCATCGTCAAGAATTGAATAGTATAACATAGGACGATCTTTTATCCATACCGAACTCCAAATTTTATT